TGCATTCCCCCCTTTTTTTGGACAGAATATACAAACCCATCTTTTTTTCTTTTGATATTTCTGGATTGATAAAACTCATTTTTGAAAATTGGAAGGAGAAAAACAAAGAATTAAAAATTGCGAATTATGCAGAGGAAAAGGCAGGGGAGAAAAGACAGAAGGCTAAAAGAGAGGAAAAAGCACGGATAAAAATAGCCGAAGTCTGGGATACTGTCCTATTTGCTCAAGTAATAAGAGGTTCCTTGTTATTAACCCAATCAATTTTTCGAAAATATATTATATTACCTTCATTGATAATAGCTAAAAACGTCGGTCGTATGTTATTATTTCAATCTCCTGAGTGGTCCGAAGATTTAAAGGATTGGAATCGAGAAATGCATGTTAAATGTACCTATAATGGTGTTCAATTATCAGAAACAGAATTTCCGCAAAACTGGTTAAGAGACGGTATTCAAATAAAGATCCTATTTCCTTTCTGTCTGAAACCTTGGCACAAACCTCAAGAAAGGTCCCTTAATAAGGATTCAATGAAAGATAAAGTACAAAAATTTTGTTTTTTAACCGTTTGGGGAATGGAAACTGATCTGCCTTTTGGTTCTCCCCGAAAACGACCTTCCTTTTTTAAACCCATTTTGAAAGAACTTGAAAAAAGAATTAGAAAATTAAAAAACAAGTGTTTTCTAGTTCTAACAGTTTTAAAAGAACGAACAAAATTTTTTATATTTTTAAGGGTCTCAAAAGAAACAAAAAAATGGGTTATCAAAAGTGTTCTATTTAGAAATATAACAAAAATAATAAAAAAACTCTTAAAAATAAATCCAACTCTATTATTTGGATTGAGAGAAGTAGAAGTATATGAATCTAGTGAAACTCAAAAAAAAAAGGATTCGATAATCAATAATCAGATGATTCAAAAATCGTCTATTCAAATTCGATCTATGAATTGGACAAATTATTCACTGACAGAAAAAAAAATGAAAGATCTAACTGATAGAACAAGCACAATCAGAAAAAAAATAGAAAAAATTATAAAAGACAAGAAAAAACCCTTTCTAACTCCAGAGATAAATATTAGCCCTAACAAAGCTAGTTATAATGCTAAAAGATTAGAATCGCAAAAAAGTATTTGGCAAATATTAAAAAGAAGGAATTCTCGATTAATTCGCAAATCACATTATTTTATAAAATTTATCAGTGAAAAGATATACATAGATATTCTTCTATGTCTCATTAATATTCCCAAAACCAATGCAAAATTTTTGATTGAATCAACAAAAAAAATTATTGATAAATACATTTACAATAATGAAAGAAAGCAAAAAAGAATTGGTAAAAGAAATCAAAAGAAAATTCACTTTATTTCGATTATAAAAAGGTCATTTTCTAATATTAGTAATAAGAGTTCACAGATTTTTTGTGACTTATCCTCCTTGTCACAAGCATATGTATTTTACAAATTATCACAAACCCAAGTTATTAACTTGTATAAGTTAAGATCTGTCCTTCAATATAACGGAACATCTCTTTTTCTTAAGAACGAAAGAAAAGATTATTTTGGAGCACACGAAATATTTCATTACCAATTAAGACATAAGAAACTTCGTAATTCTGGAATGAATCAATGGAAAAACTGGTTAAGAGGTCATTATCAATATAAATATTTATCTCCGATTATATGGTCTAGATTAGTACCACAAAAGTGGCGAAATAGAGTAAATCAACATTGTGTGGCTCCAAATCAAAATAAAGATTTAAGGGATTTATCTCAAAAAGATCAATTAATTCATTACAACAAACAAAATGATTATGAAGCAGATTCATTACCGAATCAAAAAGAAAATTTTAAAAAACACTATAGATATGACCTTTTATCATATAAATCTATTAATTATGAAGATAAGAATGACTCATATATTTATGGATCATCATTACAAGTAAATAATAACCAAGATATTTCTTATAATTACAACACACATAAACGCAAATTATTTGATATGCTGGGAAGTATCCCTATCAATAATTACCTAGGCAAAGACGATATTATGTATATAGAGTATATAAAGAAAAACCCGGATAGAAAATATTTTGATTGGAGAATTCTCCATTTTTGCTTTAGAAAGAAGGTCGATATTGAGGTCTGGATCAATACTAGTATCAACAGTAATAAAAATACCAAGACTGGGTCGACTAATTATCAAATAATTGATAAGAAAGGTCTTTTTTATCTCACACAAGATCAAGAAATCAAACCATCCAATCAAAAGAAAGACCTTTTTGATTGGATGGGGATGAATGAAGAAATACTAAATCGTTCCATATCGAATCTGGAACCTTGGTTCTTCTCAGAATTTGTGCCACTTTATAATACATATAAAATGAAACCGTGGGTTATACCAATCAAATTACTTCTTTTCAATTTGAATGGAAATAAAAATTCTAATAAAAATAGAAATGGCAATAGAAAGCTAAAAGGGAATCTTTTTATATCATCCAATGAAAAACAACTTTTTAAATTAGAGAATCTAAATCAAGAAGAAAAAGAATCCGCAGGACAAGTAGATCTTGGATCAGATGTACAAAACCAAGTAAATCTTGAATCAGTCCTCTCAAATCACGAAAAAGATATTGAAGAAGATTATGCGGGATCAGACATGCAAAAACGTAGAAAGAAAAAGCAATTCAAGAAACACACGGAAGCAGAACTTGATTTATTCCTAAAAAGATATTTGCTTTTTCAATTGAGATGGGATGATTCTTTAAATCAAAAAATGATCAATAATATCAAGGTATATTGTCTCCTGCTTAGACTGATAAATCCAAGAGAAATTTCTATATCTTCTATTCAAAGGGGAGAAATGAGTTTGGATCTAATATCGGTTCATAAAGATTTAACTCTTACAGAATTGATGAAAAGAGGTATATTTATTATCGAACCAATTCGTCTCTCTGTAAAAAATGATGGACAATTTATTATTTATCAAACTATAGGTATTTCATTGGTTCATAAAAGTAAGTACCAAACTAATCAAAGATACCGAGAAGAAAGATATATTGATAATAAGAATTTTGATAAATTCAGTGCAAGATGTCAAAAGCTGATTGGAAATAAAGATAAAAATCATTATGATTTGCTTGTTCCTGAAAATATTTTATCGCCTAGACGTCGTAGAAAATTTAGAATTCTAATTTGTTTCAATTTGACGAATAGGAGTGGTGTGGCTAGAAATCCAGTATTTTGCAATGGGAACAGCTGTAATAAATTTTTGGATGAAAACAAACATCTTGATAAAGATAAAAATCAATTAATTAAATTCAAAAAATTAAGGTTCTTTCTCTGGCCCAATTATCGATTAGAAGATTTAGCTTGCATGAATCGCTATTGGTTTGATACCAATAATGGTAGTTGTTTTAGTATGGTAAGAATACATATGTATCCACGATTGAAAATTCGTTGATGTCACATTTTTTATATATCTTTACTAGATCTAGTATATGAAAGTAAACAAATACACACATGCGATGTCTTACATTCTGATACATGATACTAATACGTATCAATTAGATTTAGAAATGACTCAAAAGAATGTTCTTATTTTAGGTCTAATCTCTTTTGTAATTTGTGAATACAAAAATGTACCTATCTCTATCCCCTATACAAATCCAATTGAAAATTAGATTTTTTATTGATATTGATTAATTTTATTTGATAAACTAGGTATCCATAACGAAATTAAGATTATTGCGTATACCAGATTAAAATGGCTGGCATTATAATATTATTATAATTCTATTATTATTACTGATAGGTAAAATAAAAATTTTTAAAAAAGAAAAATAAGGGAGGGAAGAGAAGATTTTGTTTTATGGTAAAAAACTTATTCATCTCAGTTATTTCTCAAAAAGAAGAAAACAGGGGATCTGTTGAATTTCAAGTATTCAGTTTCACCAATAAGATCCGAAGACTTACTTCACATTTGGAATTGCACAGAAAAGACTATTTATCTCAGAGAGGTCTACGTCAAATTCTGGGAAAACGTCAACGGTTGCTGTCGTATTTGGCAAAGAAAAATAGAGTACGTTATAAAGAATTAATTGGTCAGTTGGGTATTCGGGAGACAAAAATTCGTTAATTTGAAGAGTCCTTTTGAATTATTTGATTTAGTAGATCTTGAATTTTTATGAACTTCTTTTCGTTTTCAGCAATTCATAGAAGAATGAATTAGGGGAAAACCTATGAGTGTACCAGCTACAAGAGAAGACCTCATGATAGTCAATATGGGTCCTCATCACCCATCAATGCACGGTGTTCTTCGACTCATTGTTACTTTAGATGGTGAAGATGTTATTGACTGTGAACCAATACTAGGTTATTTGCACAGAGGGATGGAAAAAATTGCAGAAAACCGAACAATTATACAATATTTGCCTTATGTAACACGTTGGGATTATTTAGCTACTATGTTCACAGAAGCAATAACTGTAAATGCACCAGAGCAGTTGGGAAATATTCAAGTACCTAAAAGAGCCAGCTATATTAGAGTGATTATGTTGGAGTTGAGTCGTATAGCTTCTCATTTATTATGGCTTGGCCCTTTTATGGCAGATATTGGTGCACAGACTCCTTTCTTCTATATTTTCAGAGAAAGAGAATTAGTCTATGATCTATTCGAAGCTGCCACCGGTATGAGAATGATGCATAATTATTTTCGTATCGGAGGAGTAGCTGCTGATCTACCGCATGGATGGATAGATAAATGTTTGGATTTCTGCGATTATTTTTTAACAGGGGTTGCGGAATATCAAAAACTTATTACGCGTAATCCTATTTTTTTAGAACGAGTTGAGGGAGTAGGCATTATTGGTGTAGAAGAAGCAATAAATTGGGGTTTGTCAGGACCAATGCTACGAGCTTCCGGAATACAATGGGATCTTCGTAAAGTTGATCATTATGAGTGTTATGACGAATTGGATTGGGAAGTCCAATGGCAAAAAGAAGGGGATTCATTATCTCGTTATTTAGTACGAATCGGTGAAATGGTGGAATCTATAAAAATTATTCAACAGGCTCTGGAAGGAATTCCGGGAGGGCCGTATGAGAATTTAGAAATCCGATGCTTTGATAGAGCGAGGGATCCCGAATTGAATGATTTTGAATATCGATTTATTAGTAAAAAGCCTTCTCCTACTTTTGAATTGTCGAAACAAGAACTTTATGTTAGAGTCGAAGCCCCAAAGGGGGAGTTGGGAATTTTTCTGATAGGAGATCAGAATGTTTTTCCGTGGAGATGGAAAATTCGACCACCGGGTTTTATCAATTTGCAAATTCTTCCTCAGTTAGTTAAAAGAATGAAATTGGCTGACATTATGACGATACTAGGTAGCATAGATATAATTATGGGAGAAGTTGATCGTTGAAATGATAATTGATACACCAGAAGTACAAGATATCAATTCTTTTTCCAGATTGGAATACTTAAAAGAGGTTTATGGGATCATATGGATGCTTGTACCTATTTTGACTCTTGTATTGGGAATCACAATAGGTGTACTAGCAATTGTGTGGTTAGAAAGAGAAATATCCGCAGGGATACAACAACGTATTGGACCGGAATATGCCGGTCCTTTGGGAATTCTTCAAGCTCTAGCAGATGGCACAAAACTACTTTTCAAAGAGAATCTTCTTCCATCTAGAGGAGATACTCGTTTATTCAGTATCGGACCATCCATAGCAGTCATATCAATTCTACTAAGTTATTTAATAATTCCTTTTGGCTCTAACCTTGTTCTATCCGATCTCAATATCGGTGTTTTTTTATGGATCGCCATTTCAAGTATTGCTCCCATTGGACTTCTTATGTCAGGATATGGATCCAATAATAAATATTCCTTTTTAGGTGGCCTACGAGCTGCTGCTCAATCAATTAGTTATGAAATACCATTAACTCTATGCGTGTTATCAATATCTCTACGTGCGATTCGTTGAGACATAAACCTTTCCCTATTCCCTTTCTTTTCTTTCTTTTTTTCTAGGAAAGAAGTTGAATGAATTGAATAAATATCATCATTTTTTATTCATCATTCGGGTTGATAAAGTAAATCAGATAGTTATATGAGTGAAATAAAACAGCTTATAAATTCGCAGTAAAAGGATTGAGTCTCATTTCCTATGTACAAGAGTTAAGCGGAAATAAACATAAGCAGTAGAGACTGTTTATCCCAAGATTGATTGATTAGGCATCAATCACGACTTGAAGCGGGTTCAAAAGACCAACTGTATGGAGTTTTGTTTTCACTAGCTTTTCTATGTATTAACATATATGTATTACCATAACGGGGGGATTGAGCAAAAATAAGTGGATGGCTAGGAACACCAAGGTACATAAAGGATTAGTAATGGAGATTATGTAAGTTATCCAAGGGACATTTCTGCATAAAAGGAATACTAATTGGGGCCTTAAATTAGTAGAAATGATCAGGCAGTACTCCCCATGATTCCGATCCAGAGTATGCTCCTATCCACTAATTAAAGAAATAGCTATCAGCAACGAAATAATCCTTTACTTTCTTTTAAAGCCCCCTTCACTTTTTCTTAGAAAGAAGACTAGGAACGAAAAAAAAAAGAAAGAATGTAATTACAATAGAAAAAAAAAATATTTTCTTATTCTTTCTTTCTTATATCCATATTCATAGAGATAGAATTCTTGTCAGGATTAATGAACTAATATAATGTCTAATTCTTTTTCGTAATGGAAAAGGCGGGGTTGAAATATCTATTGATATTTCCGCAAGGAGTATTTTATTGAAGGATTAAGTTATTACTCAACAAAGAAAATATTAAAGGATGAGATAAATTCAGAAGTACCTTTTTTATTTATTATTATTATAGATTATAGCAGACAGAATTCCATTGGCCTAATTCCGGGACCTTTCGGTAGATTTTGACTCTATCTATCCTACAACAAGATAAATAAATAATACCGACCCGGTCCCTAGATTAATTTGTGGCCCTCGAGGAGCCGTATGAAGTGAAAATCTCATGTACGGTTCTGTAATAGCGATGGGAGCAGTGATGTTATCACCGACTATGATTATCTAACAGTTCAAGTACAGTTGATATAGTTGAGGCGCAGTCAAAATATGGTTTTTGGGGGTGGAATTTGTGGCGTCAACCTATAGGGTTTATCGTTTTTCTAATTTCTTCCCTAGCCGAATGCGAAAGATTGCCTTTTGATTTACCAGAAGCAGAAGAAGAATTAGTAGCAGGTTATCAAACCGAATATTCGGGTATCAAATTTGGTTTGTTTTACGTTGCTTCTTATCTAAATCTACTAGTTTCTTCATTATTTGTAACAGTTCTTTACTTGGGAGGTTGGGATCTTTCTATTCCGTACATATTTGTTCCTGAGTTTTTTGAAATAAATAAAGCGGGTGAAGTCTTTGGAACGACAATTGGTATCTTTATTACATTAGCCAAAACTTATTTGTTCTTGTTCATTCCTA